GATGCCCACGTTGTTGTATTAGATCCAAAGGTTCTTTCTTGACCTAACTACAACGTGCAGGCTTTATCCTTTATATAGAATATGGAAAGACAAAACGGAAAATCTATAAAGGAAAAGCGAAGAGGAATTTTTCGTTTTAGAATCGAATTGAACCGAAATAAAAATGTGATTTTTTGAGTGATCTGATTGTGCGATACCTTTTTTCGAGGCATTGGAAATAAAATAGTAAAAAAAAAAAGAAAGTAAAGCAAAAGGTATTTAAAGTATTAAAAAGTAAAGAAAAAAGTATTCTAAGGGCACTCTTTAGTCGAAAATGTATTTGATACAATAAAAAATCAAAATACAAAATCGAAGCGATTCCCCTTTGAAATGAAGTTAGATGACATAGTTTTTATTATTATTTTAATATTAGTTGACTCAAGAGTTGCCCACTCAATCCGTTGATTCGGAATCGTGGGATGGGTCGGTGTAAAAGACGATGAATTGATTTCTTTTTCTATCCCTGTCACTCATTTTTGTTAGTACCTTCTAGAATACTTGAAGAATCAAAAACTTGCAATTGAAGGTATTCTTTCAATTGGTAGGGTATTTTTGCTTATCCTCGTATCGTTCAAAAGTTGAAACTTAGGGAAGTGCTTTATAAACATATGTATAAAAAGAACATATTTCCTTTAGCTCCGTCATGCCTACTATAACTAGTTATTTTGGTTTTCTACTAGCGGCTTTAACTATAACCTCGGCTCTATTTCTTGGTCTGAGTAAGATAGGACTTATTTGAAATTAATTGAATGAATAATTCATAAAACGAAATCTTTATGTGGTATTCCACATATTGTCTAGTTCCTTGCCGTACCACGTTAATTCCGAATTATTGGTTATTGAGATTCCTAGGCAAGACGGATTAATATTTAGGGATAGATATTACCCCTCTTTTTAACCTTTCAAAAAAAAACTAAAATTCAAATGATTGAAGTCTTTCTATTTGGAATCGTCTTAGGTCTAATTCCTATTACTTTGGCTGGATTATTCGTAACCGCATATTTACAATACAGACGTGGTGATCAGTTGGACCTTTGATTAATTAACATCTCTTTTTTTAACTGACCCCCTCCTTTCTTTAATTTAATCCGAGGGGGAGGTCAGGGCAGGGTCAAATTCAGATTGCTGTTCAATGATTTCAGTTCAGCGTGTGTGATTTTCGATCTAAGACTAAGACAACAAGAGCGGAATCACGCTCTGTAGGATTTGAACCTACGACATTGGGTTTTGGAGACCCACGTTCTACCGAACTGAACTAAGAGCGCTATCACAACGGAAAAGACTGGAAATAAGTAATAAGTCGATTTTTTTCCCCAACAATTCTTGTATGTGTATACTATCATATATAATAAAATGGAAGATTTTGTATGTCAAAATTAGAAACCGATCTAAAAAAAAACGGATCTTGTCTTACTCCTGCTCGGAGCGGTAATTGGTAGGGATGACAGGATTTGAACCCGTGACATTTTGTACCCAAAACAAACGCGCTACCAAGCTGCGCTACATCCCTTTCAATGGGTCTACAGTATCATTGTAAAGAATCCCCGTCTTGTTTTCCACATCCTTATTTTTTTATTCCCTCTATTGATATGCAAAATGGATCTTGCCTTTTCTTGTTTTTGGGCTCATATCATATAACATATAATAATAATAAATTAGTATTTTTCTTGGGAATTCTCAGGCGTAAAGCGGCCCATTTTTCTGCTTTAAGAAAAAAAAAGAAAATAAAATCTTATCTACCGAATCATTTCGCATTTCAATTTGAATTAAGGATTCCGCGCACAAATACAAGTGGCCTTTAACTACATATACATCTCTTACCATAATATATTCCAATAGGGAATACAAAAACAAAAAAGAAGGAGGATTTTCAATGCGAGATCTAAAAACATATCTTTCCGTGGCACCGGTACTAAGTACTCTCTGGTTCGGGTCTTTAGCAGGGTTATTGATAGAAATCAACCGTTTATTCCCGGACGCATTGACATTTCCTTTTTTTTCATTCTAGTTATTGAACGGGAACGAGGTAAAGAAGATTAGAGCTAGAATCCAATATTTGTGTATTTGTGACTAATCTCTCTTTCCCCTCTTTGATTTTTTTTTTTTACAATTAGATAGATAGAATAAAGGATGAAAGCGAAATCAAAATGTGGCTTCAACTTCAGCGAAACTCGGGTTCAGGCTCCAATTAAATTAATTATCCAGTTAAAAGAAAATAGACAGTGAAAGGAAAACGGAAATGGAAATGTGGCTAGGGTAAGAGTAGCCTACACTACACGATACTTAAATGAAATACTGTACTGTGATTAGCAATATAGTTAGAAATTTTTGTATTACTTATTATTTCCTATATATTTACTATATCGATTTCAATAAAATCTTTATTTCAGAATTGGATTTTGAGTGGTTAACAACTTCTATTTTTTTTTTCCCTTGTTTCTTATTCGTTTCGGGTCGGAAAATAGAAAAGTTGGATGAATCAAAAACCCCAAGGAGGTTCATGGCCAAGGGTAAAGATGTCCGAGTAAGGGTTATTTTGGAATGTACTAGTTGTGTTCGAAACGGTGTTAATAAGGAATCAAGGGGTATTTCCAGATATATTACTCAAAAGAATCGACACAATACACCTAATCGATTGGAATTGAGAAAATTCTGTCCCTATTGTTACAAACATACACTTCATGGGGAGATAAAAAAATAGATAGAGTCGAACCGCGTGCTTGTGTGTCACCCTTGCAAGGAACATGAAAAAATAATCTAGATATATATCTAGATTATTTCATATATTTAAATAGAAACAATTATTTCATATATTTAAATAGAAACAAATAAATAAATATAGACAAACCAAACCCTCTAATTGATTCTAGAAATCCTTTTTTTATTTCATCGAAATGGGATTTTAGGGATAAGGAATAAACAAATTATGGATAAAACCAAGCGACTCTTTCTTAAATCCAAGCGATCTTTTCGTAGGCGTTTGCCCCCGATCCAATCGGGGGATCGGATTGATTATAGAAACATGACTTTAATTAGTCGATTTCTTAGTGAACAAGGAAAAATATTATCTAGACGGGTGAATAGATTGACCTTAAAAGAACAACGATTAATTACTATTGCTATAAAACAAGCTCGTATTTTATCTTCGTTACCTTTTATTAATAATGAGAAACAATTTGAAAGAAGTGGGTCGACCACTAGAACTCCAGGTCTTCGAACCAGAAAAAAATAGGCTTACTCTTCAATTAAATCAAAATTCCAACCCGAACTCAAACCCAGATGGACGTTTTGTTCAAAAAATCCGAGAAGCAGTTGTGTCGTAAGAAAAAAAAAAGAATTGGGGAAGAAGAATAAAATCAATCTTTTTTTATTGAGCGTGTTCGCTCATTTTGACGACTTTATCATATTATTTCTACTCTACCTTCCCGGAGTTCATTTTCCAGAGAACTCCGTTTAAAAATTCTAATGGATTCCTTCCAATTTCCTTATTTTCTAATCTCATTGGAAATCATATAAAGACAATTCCTATTTGATATAGCTATTTGTGCAAGTATCTTACGATTAAGAACCAACTGCGCCTTATACAGATTGCTTATTAATCTACTATAAATATAGGATACCCTGTTTCCGCGAATTACTGCATTTATTCGAGTGATCCACAAACGACGAAAATCCCTTTTTTTCCTATCTCTATCACGATGAGCCGAAACCAAAGCTCTTATTTTCTGTTGAGTAATTGTTCGACTAAGTCTTGAATGAGCCCCGCGAAAGCTTGATGCAAATAAACGCATTTTTGTTCTACGTCTCCGAGCTATATATCCTCGTCTAATTCTGGTCATTGAATAAATGAAACTTTGATGAATAACTAATAGATTTCCTTTCTTTCAGTTATTCTTTTCCCCTTTCCTAGTCTATTAATAACAAAACGGACTCTTCCAATTTATAAAATCAAAATTCCAATGGCTTTTGCTACTCTAACCTTCCCGACCACGCTTTTACCTTTTTTCGAGGCATTGGAAATAAAATAGTAAAAAAAAAATAAAGTAGTAAATAGATAAAGAAATTGTGGGTTCCGTCGTCTCTATGATTACTTCTTAAACGGTGAGGCCCTCTCTATACACCGGAGCCACTTCCTTCATTTAATCAATTCTATTGGTAACTTGTACAGTTACCACTCTCCGGCTCTACCCATGAATTTTCTAGTAATAGGTCTTTCATAACGAGATAGACCTTATACAGTAACGGTATTTAATTATGAAGATTGGTGGGGTAGCTGACCCTGTTAGTCCGTTCTTGCAAGAGTAGAAAGATAATCTTTCCGCTTTTTTTATAGTATTTCCCCCGCTTAATGGATAACTATTTGTTACCAATGGGGAATTCTTTCTCACCTTAAATTGCAATTTGAGGCGGTTGAATTTGCGCCGGTGGAAACCATAAATTTCATACACAATAGAAAGATATGATAGATAGCTTTTTTTTAGCTAGTGAATGCAGTTCTTCTTCTTCCATTCTATCCGATTCACTGGTACTGATCATTGATACTTAAAAAATTGTTTTCTTTCTTTTGTTTTGTCTCAGCCCATGATTGAAACGAGTCGCACATACACCCTTGTACATGTTCCTCGGCGCTGAGGGCATCCCCCAAGAGCGGGGGATTTTGTAAGGTTTCTGATTGGCTGTCTTGGGTTTCTAATAAGTTGTTTAATGGTTGGCATGCTGAATTATCCATTATGGGCTGGTTTAGATCGATCCTAACCGGATGATTATGAATTTCTTCTGTTTAATATTCTATTAAACCCTTAAGGAGGCACTGCTATGTTTTATCCAACCGCTACAAGATCAACAATTCCATGAGCTTGGGCTTCTGTTGCTGACATAAAAGTATCCCTTTCCATGTCTTCGGATACAACCCATAAGGGCTTGCCCGATCTTTGTACATAAACCATTGTAAGGATTTCGCGCAGTTTCAGTAGTTCTTCCGTATCCAGGATAAATTCTCCCGTTTGTGCCCCATAAAAAGCGCCAATAGGTTGATGGATCATGACCCTGATGATATATTATAACCTAAAAAAAAGTTCCTCTATCTCGCACGATTAGGCGAGGGGAAGAGATAAAGAAAAAGATAGAATTGAACAACCGTACGGGCATTTTTTTCGCATTGCATACGGCTCGCCAATGGAATTAATGGAATTTGCTTTTTACCTTTCATCAAACAAGGAGAAAATATGGGTTCTATTATACCCAGATCGGTAAATGATCCAATTACCACCCTTTTTTTTTAGTTCAAAAATACTATGATGGCTCCGTTGCTTTATATATTTATTTCGTTTGTGATTCAGCAATCCCAAAGTGTCTTTATTTTTTTTTTTTCAAATAAAAAAAATAAAGAAAAAAAAAATCTTCTTTTTTTTTTTATTTTCGTACTCTTTCATACCATAAATATTGTTAATAACCTTCCGGTGTGAAAAAAGTTTGTGACGCCGCAATAGGCCTACGATAGGTAAGATAAACTCGGAATACCCCTCCTTTATCTCATACTACTGCTTCGATACATAATCAAATATTTTGAAAAAAAAAAACACTAACAATTTTCATATCGAATTCGAAGTGCCATGCTATTATTACTTAATCTTAAAAATTCATATGGCGAAGGCATAGTCTTCTTTTTTCTCTCAAATAAAAAACTCATTGGCGCCAAGCGTGAGGGAATGCTAGACGTTTGGTACTTGCTCCTGCGGCCAGGAGGAAAGACCCCATGGAGGCGGCCAATCCCATGCATATTGTCTGTACATCCGGTCGCACAAATTGCATAGTATCATAAATTGCTATTCCGGGTATTACCCATCCGCCAGGAGAGTTGATAAATAAATACAAATCCTTGGTCTCGTTCTCTATACTGAGATATACCATAATACCAATAAGTTGATTCGAGATATCACTCTCAACCATTTGACCTAAAAAAAGTAATCTTTCTCGATAAAGTCGGTTGATTAGGATAAAACTGTATCCCTTCGGAGCCGTACAGGCATCTTTTGATGCATACGGTTCAACAAAACTTGCGAAACAAAAAATCAATGTGTAGCTCCCAGCCCTTTTCCTTTCTTTTTTCCTAGCGGGCTCCTTCTATCGAGGGGTCCTTTCTTCCATTGTTCAAGAACGATGAGTTTAGCCGGTTTTCCTATACCTATAATATTCTAATATAATCTAATATAAAATATAAAAAAGCAATTCACTAAACTTATCGACTTATCGAACTAACTTTTCATTGATGTATTTTTTCATCGCGATCCAATCCAAAAATCACGATGCCATTTTCTTGTTCCTGAATTGAATGGGCTTCTTCAATTTTTTTAGGTTGATGCTCTACTCCGAGTAAGGATACGCCCGATTTTGATTTGCACATATAGGACAAATGACCCCAATACCACGTCTCTTTTTTGCTATGACTTCCCCCTTTAATTCATTTCTTTCATGTCTTCCGCCCAATATTTACAGTTTGAGATCACTCCTATTTCGAATAAAGTTCTAAATGGAATCGTTTATGGTATAAGTAATAATCATAGATATATTACCAATTGGGTTTTGCTAAACGGAGCCTGGATACCTCATTTTATTGGTCCAGCCAAGACGACCATAAAATTGATTTATTGCTATGCTAATATTAAGCTGGATACCTCCTCACGAAATAGATCTAATTGCATTTCACGCTACAAATTTTTGATCATTCAATCAAATTTTTTGGGCGAAACAGAGGATATCTCGATCGGGGGAGAGAATGGGGAAATCCCATATGACCCAATAGATCTGACAAGTCGCACTATATGTCAACCCAAGATGGATGCTTGTCCCCGGGACTTCGATAAGGTACTTTTGGAACACCAATAGGCATAAAATGAAAAGAATTAAGTACTCTAGGTCACTTTGATGTGGAAGCGTAATAATGGGCTTCTTGTCTTAATAATATTGGCCGTTATCTTAGTTTCTACATCGATTGACTAAGTTCATAAAATAAAGGAAAATTATTACGAATAGGTCTTTTGAATGATGACCAAATATGGATGGATTTGCTCATAGAAAAGGGAATACGCCCCCATTGCGTATTGGTACTTATCGAGTATAGAATAGATCTGCTTCTCTTTTTTCCTACGAACCGAACTCTTCCATTATTACTAATAGGATAGAATAAATATTAATCCTTTTTTCGAGATAATCCCCTGAAAAAGGAAGGGGGGTACATAGCATAGTTTTTTTTTTCAATGCAAGAAAGTTACATAGTGTCTATTTTTTATTAATAAAGAGGTAGTCCCATGGGTTTGCCTTGGTATCGTGTTCATACCGTCGTATTGAATGATCCCGGTCGTTTGATTGCTGTCCATATAATGCATACAGCCCTGGTTGCGGGTTGGGCCGGTTCAATGGCTCTATATGAATTAGCTGTTTTTGATCCCTCCGATCCAGTTCTTGATCCAATGTGGAGACAAGGCATGTTCGTTATACCCTTCATGACTCGTTTAGGAATAACCGATTCATGGGGCGGTTGGAGTATTACGGGGGGTACGGTAACGAATCCGGGTATTTGGAGTTACGAAGGTGTAGCCGGGGCACATATTGTGTTTTCGGGCTTGTGCTTCTTGGCAGCTATCTGGCATTGGGTGTATTGGGATCTAGCAATATTTGTCGATGACCGTACGGGAAAACGCTCTTTGGATTTGCCTAAAATCTTTGGAATTCATTTATTTCTCTCAGGAGTGGCTTGCTTTGGTTTTGGGACATTTCATGTAACAGGATTGTATGGTCCTGGAATATGGGTGTCCGACCCGTACGGACTAACTGGAAAGGTACAATCTGTAAATCCAGCATGGGGTGTGGAAGGTTTTGATCCTTTTGTTCCAGGAGGAATAGCCTCTCATCATATTGCAGCAGGGACATTGGGCATATTAGCGGGCTTATTCCATCTTAGTGTCCGCCCACCTCAACGCCTATACAAAGGATTACGTATGGGCAATATTGAAACCGTTCTTTCCAGCAGCATCGCTGCTGTCTTTTTTGCAGCGTTTGTTGTTGCGGGAACTATGTGGTATGGTTCAGCAACTACTCCCATCGAATTATTTGGTCCCACCCGTTATCAATGGGATCAGGGATACTTTCAGCAAGAAATATATCGAAGAGTCAGTGCTGGACTAGCCGAAAATCAAAGTTTATCAGAAGCTTGGTCTAAAATTCCTGAAAAATTAGCTTTTTATGATTACATCGGAAATAATCCTGCGAAAGGGGGATTATTCAGAGCGGGTTCAATGGATAACGGGGATGGAATAGCTGTCGGGTGGTTAGGACACCCTATCTTTAGAGATAAAGAAGGGCGTGAACTTTTTGTACGTCGTATGCCTACTTTTTTTGAAACATTTCCAGTTGTTTTGGTAGACGGAGATGGAATTGTTAGAGCCGACGTGCCTTTTCGAAGGGCAGAATCGAAGTATAGTGTCGAACAAGTAGGTGTAACTGTTGAGTTCTATGGTGGCGAACTGAATGGAGTGAGTTATAGTGATCCTGCTACTGTGAAAAAATATGCTAGACGTGCTCAATTGGGTGAAATTTTTGAATTAGATCGTGCTACTTTGAAATCCGATGGTGTTTTTCGTAGCAGTCCAAGGGGCTGGTTTACTTTTGGACACGCTTCATTTGCTCTGCTTTTCTTCTTCGGACACATTTGGCATGGTGCTAGAACCTTGTTCAGAGATGTTTTTGCTGGTATTGACCCGGATTTGGATGCTCAAGTGGAATTTGGAGTATTCCAAAAACTTGGAGATCCAACTACAAGAAGACAAGTAGTCTGATGCAGCACTGCTCCGCTATTTTGTGTTTATCGCTTCGGCTTCTATTTTCGATTTTTAAATAAGGTATAAGGTACTGGAGAAATCTGGATTTAAATCGCTGCCTTTTTTGATTCTTTTTTTTTCTTTAATCCGGGAGATGATCCCAAATAAACAGGTATGGAAGCTATAATTGGAAACCACGATCAAATTTATGGAAGCATTGGTTTATACATTCCTCTTAGTCTCGACTCTAGGGATCATTTTTTTCGCTATCTTTTTTCGAGAACCGCCTAAAGTTCCAACCAAAAAATAAAATGATTTTTTATTATCTCAGTTGAAGTAATGGGCCTACCAATATTGGTAGGCCCATTACTTCAACTTCAAACTAGTCTCCGTGTTCCTCGAATGGATCTCTTAGTTGTTGAGAGGGTTGCCCAAAAGCAGTATATAAGGCGTACCCAGTAAAACTTACAAGTAACCCAGATATAGAGATGGCGACTAGGGTTGCTGTTTCCATTATTATAGAATTTCAAGACCGCAATGGATCCGTGATAAGATCGTTTATTTACAACAGAATGGTATACAAAGTCAACAGATCTCAATGAATACAAAATAGGATTTATGGCTCCACAAACAGTTGAGGGTAGTTCTAGAGCTCGTCCAAAAATGACTTCTGCAGGGGGGTTATTGAAACCTTTGAATTCGGAATATGGTAAAGTAGCTCCTGGATGGGGGACTACTCCTTTGATGGGTATCGCAATGGCTCTATTTGCGATATTCCTGTCTATTATTTTGGAGATTTATAATTCGTCCGTTTTACTGGACGGAATTTCAATGAATTAGAATTCAATTTACAAGAACCACAAAATACTACCTTTTAAATAAGCATTTAGGTCTCGGATTTTGATTTTTATTTTAGTTGATTGGTAGTTCGACCGCGAAATTTTTTTGTTTCTGTATTTCCGGAATATGAGTGTGCGACTTGTTCTAATTGATCCTATTGATAGTACAGAGAATGGGTCTGTCGTCTTGATAGAGATGGTTTTACCCCGTCGGATATTCATTCTAGTATCTGGAGCACGGAATATATGAAATAGATCACGAAGTATTCGAACTATGATTCATACTTAATATTCAGACCCCGCGGC